ATAAGAAGATTGTTTACGAATAAAAACTAATAAAAATTCCCATTCAAATACATAAGAATTGTATAGGAACCGAAAGAATCTTTTATTTTCTTTTGAAAAAACGTAAATAGATTTCTTCTGAGTAATGAGAAGACTATTCAAATTATGATATTCGTGAAGAAAGAACCGCAATAAATGTAAAAAAGGAACATCTTGAATCCAGCATTGAAGAATTTGAACCAAGATTTCCATATGTATGGGATGAGGTATTAGTATATCTGAGACATAATTTAAATGTGATAATTTGTCCTCTAAAAAGGGAAAAATGGAATGAATTGATCGTAAATTATGATATTTTGGTATTTCTTTTTCTTCGAAATAAGATACTAATCGCAACGAGAATGGAATTTCTACAATAATTGCAAAACTTTCTGATATCATTTGAGAATGAAAATGAGAAAAAAAAAAATTATTGTGGTTGTATCCAACGAATCGATTTTGATTAGAATCGTTAACCAAAGAAATCAAAAAATTCTGTTGATAGATTCGAGCAATTAAACGTTTTACAAGTACTAAACTAGATTTATTGTCATAACCAAAAACTTCCACAGGTTCGTAAAAAACCGAACCATTTAACCCATGATTATGAGCAAGTGCATAAATATATTCCTGAAAGAGTAGCGGATATAGGAAGTGTTGTTGCCGAGATCTATCCTTTTCTAAATATCCTTGTAATTCTTCCATTGACTTACATTTTTTCTACTTGAAACAAAAACAGTAGGCATTTCTTGGGTTATCAAATTATACATAGTGCAATATGGTCAGAACAAGGTATGTATTATGTACAAAAAAATATATATACCCCGGAAACGGAAAGTCCAATCAACAGATCTTTTTCCTCTCCCCTTCTATCTAATGGGTTTATCCTCGTTATAATTAGTTTATCCTCGTTATAATTACTAGAGGTTCAAAAATCTTTTATTTTTGCAACCCGATTGCTCTTTTGACTTTGGAACAAATTCTTTTTGTCAGTATACTGTTTCTTCTACACATTTGTTTCCAATCTATAATAGAGAATAGTTAGGATTAAAAAAAAAAAAAGAATCAAAGGACCACTCACAGGAGAACCTTTTCCCGCATCAGGCACTAATTTTTTTTAACGTCTAATTAGATCGGGTAATTATTCAAATAAAGAATAGAAGCTCGTTGCTTTTTTTTATCAGAATTGGAGCCGTAGGGCTCTATCCATTTATTCACTAAACCCAACTGTAAATGTGAATTTTTTTTGTCTTCCTCCTAAAATAAAAACAAAATTTTGGAATGATCTGGTAAGGATCGACTCAAAATTCTACTAAAAAAAAAAATAGGAATCTAATAAGAAATTAAGAAATTCCATTTTCTTCTTATTATTACGACATGCTGTTTTTTCCATCCATTACCTTTCAGGATCAGTCGCGGTTTTATAGACTCTACCAATAGTCTGGACGAATTCGTTGCTTCATCCAAATGTGTAAAAGATCATAGTCGCACTTAAAAGCCGAGTACTCTACCGTTGAGTTAGCAACCCAGATAAATATGATTTGTAGATACGATCGAAATAAAAAAAAATCAATTGAATTGCACTGTACAACTACGTCAAAACATTGAACTAACAAGAAATAGAAAGGAAAGATTTTATGATCAATTCTAAACACCAAAATAGCAAAATGACTGGATCGGATTCAAAAATAAAAAACAACAGATTCCAAATAGAAATATCCAAATTTACAGACCGCCCATTTTCTCAAAATTTTTTATTTTCGTTAAGAAAATACATCTTGTATATGTATAACAGTAACATCATTTGACTGAAGTAAAGGAAAAACCAATTAGGGGTCGGAATAAACAGATCCGCTTATCTACGATCGAATTATATTTGTTCGATACAACATTGTCAATATGAATGGAAAACAAATTCAATGAAATTAATAATTAATTAAGTATTGTATTTAAGTATTAAGTAAATCAAATAAGAATTCGTGTTGGATTGGCACAACATAAATAAGAAATTAAGATGAAAAAAAAAAAATAAGGAAAAGGTAGAGAAAAAGTATGAATACAACAAGAAAAGAGCAAATTTGGAGTAACTAATTGCCCAAAATAGATACTAGTTACCTTTTCTTTTTTATTTAGTAAAATAAATTTTGAAAAGAAATTTTGTTTTTTTTTTTTTTCTTTATGAAGGTCTTTCTTTAACTTTAAATAATTCTGCCTTCCTTAAAATATCATGAACAGTTCCTGTAGGTTGAGCACCTTTTTCAAGGAAATAACGAATGGCAGGAACATTTAAATAAGTTTGATTCTGTATCGGATCGTAAAAACCCACTTTTTGAAGATCTCTTCCTTCTCTTCGGGATCGAACATCAATTGCAACGATTCGATAGATCGCTCATTGGGATAGATGTAGATAAATAATACCCCCCCCTAGAAACGTATAGGAGGCTTTCCCCTCATACGGCTCGAGAAAAAATGATTCGAATATTTCTGTATATTCTGTATATAATGGCAAATAGATCCATAAAATCATGAAGTCGACTATAATTTGAGTCGTTTTTTGTTCTTACTTACAGATACAGAAAAAAAGAAATATCATTCGTACTCATAACTCAAGTTGGGCAATTCTGAAAAAGTGCGAAGGTAACTCTTTAGACATTTCTTGAGTCGTCTCTAACCTCTTTTGTTTGTCTCGTCTCGAATCTATTTTTCTTCTTCATTATAATAAAATTAAATAAAATTATTGAGACAATTGAAAATAGTGTTTCCTTGTTCTGGAATCCTTTCTCTTTACTTTGTAAAATCATTAGGTTTAGACATTACTTCGGTGATCCTTATTCCTTTTCAAAATGGCAGCAACATACCTTTTGTTTTTTGTTATTTCTTTCTATGAATAATACGAAAGATTAATTCCCTTGTAATATAATACACTTTTCATTTGAATCGAAAAAGTTTTACCAATTTCGACAAATTTTACTTTTTTATTTTATTTCAAACTTGTTCGAATTTTAACCCTTCGATTTCGATATTGAGGATATATTTACAAAGTTGGTCTAACTTATTAATTGTTACTAACCCTAGATTCTTCCCCCCGATAAATGAATCAATACTTTTTGTTCGAGCTCCATTATGTACTATTCCTATTTACCAACCCAACACAAATTAGGTTCCTAGCAAGAACAGAACAAACTATGTCGATTCAAGAGCATCTTCATTCCTATAGAAAATGGTGGATGTAAGAATCCACATCGAATCATGTCCTTCAAGTCGCACGTTGCTTTCTACCACATCGTTTCAAACGAAGTTTTACCATAACATTCCTCTGATTAAATTTCGAACCGGTATGGAATTGATTCAATATGGAATCATGAATAGTCATTGGCTCAAATGAAACAGATTTCTAAAAAAGACGAATAAACGCGTTTACTTAAGTCTTATTTACATCTTCAACAGATTGTTCGGGATGATGAATCATAAAAAGGATCATCCCTTTTTTTTCGAACACATAAATGAAAAAGTAATTAAAAAGTAAAGGCCTTTACTTAATAGAATAATAGAATAGATTTTCAATCCCGGATGGATTTTTAATTCCGGAACAAAATCAGTTATTAACCAAATATAAGCTATTCCGATGACACGAATAGATCGGAAGTCTCTCTATAATATAGATTTTTCACACTTATTCAAGTACCAAGGGTTCACAAAAATGAAGATTCAAATCGTTTTTTGTTTTCGTGAGTATGGAATAGAAGAGTGTAAGATAAAAGTCGTTATTTTTTCTTTCAGATGAAAGAAAAAATAAGAATCAAGAATAAGAAGAATCTAATCTTTTCATATCCATCATATACAACGAACAATTGTTACTGGGAATAATCATGGATATTTAAAGGATCACGGATCCTTTTGACTTAACCAAGGGAAGGGGCCGCTGTTACTGAAATAGAACAATACAATAATAATACATAATATCTATTATACAGCATACAGACCCATTTTTTTTTTTACTTCAGATTCAAGAATCTTTCCTCCAATTCCATAAAAATGGAATATATAAATTTTCATCCATCCAATCATTACATTATATTGATTTCCAATTATTCAATTGAATAAGCGAAAATACAAAAAAAGAAAATGGGATCCAGATCAATTTCTTTTTCCTATTTTTTCCTTAGAAGTTTTAAGATGAACGACGAAATGCAATTAATACATAAAACTACGTAATCTTTAGTCTCCACATAAAGTGTGGAATTGGGATACACCATTTATTTTCTTTAGGCTTTCCTTGGGGAATGGAATAGAAAAAAGACCTTTTTTCTATTCCAATTCAGAATGCACCATGTGCGAATTCCCATTTTACGGGTATGGAACACAAGGTTTCCCTAAGTAACTAACTTCAATATGAATATGAGTATGAGCATACTCTGAATGGGAATGATCCACCCCCAATTCTTTTTTGAATTAAGAATTCAAAGAAATATCTTTATTTCTACCCGTACATTGAATTCAGAACAAAGAAGGGGTTGGGTCACACATTATATATATCCAATATCCAAGCAAGATTAAACAGAAAATTGTTAAAGAGAAGAATCTTTCGTTTCTGATGGAGACGATCTGGGACGGAAGGATTCGAACCTCCGAATAGCGGGACCAAAACCCGTTGCCTTACCGCTTGGCCACGCCCCATTTAGATTTATATTCGACACTAATAAAGACTAATATTGGTATTGGTCATTCGTCAATCCCAGCCCAAATACATATGAAATACATTGTTGCTAGGATTCAACACATGTAAATATAGAATCACAAAAAATTATTGATAAAATTATTGATCATTACATAAAATTCAATTAAGATATTGTACGAAACTATAATTCCTTGTATTCTCATTTGAGAATGAAAGGAAAGATTTTTGATTTGGGAGAGTTCGAAGAAAAAGAAGGATTTTTTTACCCGCCTTTTTCTTTTTCCTTCATAAAAAGAACTTAACCAAAATCAAATTTTCTAATCTACAAGAATGAAATGTTTGTTATGCTTAATATTTTTAGTTTAATCTGTATCTGTCTTAATTCCACCCTTTATTCGAGTAGTTTTTTCTTCGCTAAATTGCCCGAGGCTTATGCCTTTTTCAATCCAATCGTAGATGTTATGCCTGTCATACCTGTACTCTTTTTTCTATTAGCTTTTGTTTGGCAAGCTGCTGTAAGTTTTCGATAAAATTTGGAATACTCTGCAAAATTCATGATTTATTCGAAAAAAAATTCTAAAATAAAAATGGATAAGATCAGATAAGTTTTACATTATGAACCCTCGATTCAAAAATAGAAATTCTTGTATATTGAATTGAATGATCGTGGTGATAAATTTGGATCAACTTATTTCCTCGTTCTGACATTCCAGTAAACAAGGACTTTCTAAGAACCCACAATACCCAATAACGGATATGGCCAAACATTTTTGGGTAATGAAGGAATCAGAACCTTTCTTTTCTTATTACCTTATTACAAAGTAGAAATAAATTTGTTGAAAATTACTTTTTTTTTTTCAAGATTCAAGAAAAGACTTCATTTTTGGGGTGTTATGCCAAAATAACGTATGTGATAAAAAATAGGCAATCTATTTCCTTAAAAAAAAAAAAAAATAATCTTGGAGATTGTGTAATGCTTACTCTCAAACTCTTCGTTTACACAGTAGTGATATTTTTTGTTTCTCTCTTCATCTTCGGATTCTTATCTAACGATCCGGGCCGTAATCCTGGACGTGAGGAATAAAAAATGTTGAGTTTTCTTTCTTTTTTTTATATATTCCATACATTTAACATTTACCTATGATGAAAAAGTAAAAGGATCTCATTTTTTCAAATTGGAAAGTCTGAAGTGATCAGAGGGAACGGAGAGAGAGGGATTCGAACCCTCGGTACAAATAACTCGTACAACGGATTAGCAATCTGCCGCTTTAGTCCACTCAGCCATCTCTCCCAATTCAAAATTTCAATTTTTTTTTATGTGATGTGAAGTAAAAAGATTGAAACAAAAAAAAACCTCGTTTTCTTTTTTTAATTATTTATTAGTAATAATTTATTATAAGATAGGATAAAGTAACGATAATAATATAAAAATAATAGAAATAATATATTAAAAACAAATTTTAAATTCTATATCTATATTAAAATGGATAAGATATCTACGAATTTTATCAATAATTCAATTTAGATAATGATTCGAAACAGAGATCTTATCCCCAATGGAATAGATATAGACAGAATCCTTTACTTCATTTCTTTGATTTTATAAGAAAGGTTCATTCCCCCGGCCTGGTTAAGTACTGGCCGGGCCATTACATTATTTCTTTTTTTGTTCTGATAAATCATTTCATAGATCAAACAATTTAATTATGTATGATTTGATATCAAATCCAAAATTCTTGGTTGTTATTGAAGCAACAAAGAAAATGTCTATCCCCAGTCCTATGATAGAAGTGCCGTTTCTTAGTAGTTAGTATTATTAATACTATACTATTAATACTATACTAATAATAAGAATACTATTAATACTATAGAATAAGAATATGAAAGAATATTTTTCACATTCTTATTAAGTATATAAATATAAATATTTTTTTCTCAATTTACTTAATTACTAACCGGAAAAGAACACATACATATAACAATTAATATTAAATTAAACAATATCAAATAATATTAAAAAATAGCAAAAATGAAACACACATATGTTATAACATATATAACATAACTCATTTACTTGTTCAAGGGACAAGCTTTATTTTATTTGCACATTTGAAATCCAATTGATCCGATTGATCCCAATTCAAATTCATAGGATCTGGCAGTTGAAGGGGAAGTTTAAAACGAAAAACGAAATGCGGAATTCATCATTTTTATGGTCCAGCTTTAATAAATCCCTGGATTCGGAATGTCAGTAATGACTTCCAGCAAATGAAAAGGATAACTTTTCATTTTATATAATTTCATTATATTAATTATATTTCATTAATTATATATTAATTATATATATATTTAATATATATTTTATATTATATTTTATTTCATTTTATTATATATTGTATATATATATAAATTCTATTTCATTATATTATGAATTAGGATCAAGTATGATCAAATCAAGTTTTATTTAAATAAGCCGCTTTCTATTCTTCGCCTATTTTTTTCAAGTACCTCCAGCGGGACGAAGTGCCAACACTAGAATTTTCATGAGTCTGATGCTATCTTAATTGTATCTCATTCCTTTGCTCATTCCTTTGTTCGACAAAAGGTTCATTCATATATAATAATGGAGATATGTAGCGGGTATAGTTTAGTGGTAAAAGTGCGATTCGTTCGATTAATAACTTAAATAGTTAAGGGATCTTTCGGTTTTTTCATATTCCGATCAAGATCAAAAAAAAACTTTATTTCTGCAATTTAAAAGGTTTAATCCTTTTTCCCTCAATAGCATATTTGAGGAAGACTAT